ACCACAGGTAAAAATAGGATTTCCAGAAATTGACAAAGTAATATTTCCATTTATTCATCAGAAGAAACGTCCCTTTTAAAGCAAGAATTGATTTTCCTTGATACCTAACATAATGCATGAAAGGATCTTTGAACAACCATAAATTTGCTTGAAAAGCCCTGGGAAAGTGCTCTCTTTTTCCATAGAAATAAATTCGTTCAATAAGGGCTCCAGAAGATGTTGATCGTAAGTGAGAAGATTGGTTACGGAGAAAGAGGAAGCCGGATTCATATTCACATACATGAAAACTATATAGGAAGAAGAATAATCTCTGATTTCTTTTTGATTTTGAAAAAGAAGAACTGGCTTTCTTTGAATTTGAAGTAATAAGACTATCCCAATTATGACACTGATGGAGAAAGAATCTTAATAAATGCAAAGAGGAAGCATCTTTTATCCAATAGCGAAGAGCCTGAACTAATATTTCCAGATGGGCTGGGTAAGGTATTAGTATATCTAATACATAATTTAAATGTGAAAAGTTGTCCTCTAAAAAAGAAAATATTGAATGAATTGATCGTAAATTTTCGGATTGAACTACCCCTTTCCTTTCTAGGGAAGATATTAATCGCAGAGACAATGGAATTTCCATAATGATTGAAGAAACCTCTGACATTATTTGCGAATAAAAATGATTGGTCTGCCCCAAAAAAGGAGTCTGTTTAGAGTCATTAACAGAAAGAATCAAATGATTCTGTTCATACATTCGAATGATTAAACGTTTCACAATAAGTAAGCTGGATTTATTGTCATAACCTGCATTTTCCAACAAAATTGATCTATTTAAACCATGATCATGAGCAAGTACATAAATATACTCCTGAAAGATAAGTGGATATAAGAAGTAGTGTTGTTGAGATCTATCTAGCCCTAAATAGCTTTGGAATTTATCCATTTGAAATTCTATTTAAATGAAAGGTAGAGGATTTTGGGGGTTATAAATGATACATAGTGCGATACAGTCAAAACAAGGTATTATAGTACAAACCGAATAGATACCTCGGATCCAGATAAACTTATCAACAGATTCTCTATCATCTCTTTTTCCATTTAATTTTAAGTTTTTATGTTCGTTTTCCTTATAGGATGACAAGATGATTAGAAATCCTTTACTTTTTTCAACCCAATCGCTCTTTTGATTTTGGAAATTGATTTATCAATATACTGTTTCTTATACACATACATCTCCATTATTCCATTATAGAATGGAGAGTGGTAATATTTAGGATTCATTAAAAAATCAAGAATATTTTTTCCTGGGAGAAAGCCTTCCCGTATTGGGCACTAATATTTTTTTAACGTCTAATTAGATCGGGTAATCATTCAAATTCAGAATGAAAGCTCGTTGCTTTTTCTTTCCCTATAATAAAAATGAAATTAATTGAAGCCGTGGGGCCCTATCCATTTATTAATTCGACCCAACTTGAAATTGACTTCGGTTTGCTCCCTTTCAATAATTTAACAATAATTTAAAGAAGGCTTTGTACCGAGCCGGAAAGAATAAAATATTCTCAGAACTCTTAATTGATACGACATGCTATTTTTTCCATTCATTCCCTTTCAGGATCAGTCGCGGTCTTCCAAACTTTACCGATAGTATGGACGAATCCCTCGCTTCATCTAAATGTGTAAAAGATCCTAGCCGCACTTAAAAGCCGAGTACTCTACCATTGAGTTAGCAACCCAAATATAAAAGGTTATGTAGATACAATCAGAATAAAACAAAATTATTAAATTAAAGCATTACTCTACGAAATAAAAAATCTAAAAAAAATTTCTACTCTATTAAATTTTTCTACTCTATTTGGAACATAAAAATGACTAAATCAGAATCAGATGAAAAAATAAAAAATTGCCCGACCAAAAAAAGAAATAAATGTAAAAATGGTAGAACATCCCCTATTTCTATCTTATCCACTTTTTCAATCAAAAATCCGGGTATCAAAGCTAATCCAACGAACCCATCATTTGAATCAACAAGTAAAAATAAAAAAGAAACCCTATGGGACGGAAATAAATAGATCTGCTTATCACGATGAATTATATTTGTTCGATACAACGTTGTCAACATAAAGGTTAAGAAAAGAATACGATGAAAAAATACAAAAACTTAAATTGAATAATAGTAAAAAAAAGGACTTGTGTTGGATTGGCACTGCATATACCTATATTTATATACTAAATTTTGAGTTTTTAGATTAGATGGAGAATAATATAAAAAAATTGAATCCATATAGAATAAAGAACTTCTATTCCTTGTTTGTTACTTGGTATTAGAGTTCAAATGAAAACCACCCGATTACGGGTAATGCCATAATTTTCTATTTTTTGAGGATCAATCAAATACGGTTTCCTTAGAAAAAGATTCTATAAAAAAGGATTCTATAAAAGCAATGAGAAATAGATACGAATAGACCAAGAAAGGAAATAAAAAACATAGTATAGAAAAGATATCCAAAATGATATAGAAATCACTATCCTACCCTTAGTTTTTATTTCCTTAATTTAATTTTGTTTGATTAGGGCAAAGTTACTTAAAAACCTCTGCCTTTTTTAAAATATCCTGAACAGTTCCTGTAGGCTGAGCGCCTTTTTCAAGGAAATAGAGAATAGCGGGAACGTTTAAATAAGTTTGATTCTTGATCGGATCATAAAAACCCACTTTCCGAAGATCTCTTCCTTCTCTTCGAGATCGAACATCAATTGCAACGATTCGATAGACGGCTCATCGGGATAGATGTAGATGAAAAAGAACCCCCCCCCCCTAGAACCGTATAGGAAGTTTTCTCCTCGTACGGCTCGAGAAAAAATGATTCGAAGTTTTATCTATGGATAAAATTTGATTAGAATAAATAGGAAAGGAATCCGTAAAATAAATTAAAAAATTCTATAATTTCAATTTCACTCATTTTTATTTAGCTTACTTCCTGAAGAAGAAAAAATCATTTGTACTCATAACTCAAGTTCAATAATATAATATCTCAAATATCTTAAAGAAAAATCTTTAATTTAATATATATTTTTTTTTGAGTGGTCTTTAACCCACCCTTTTTGTCTCGTTTAAAATCTATTTTGATTCGTTATTCGGATCCGTGAGACAATTGAAGTGGTGTTTCCTTGTTCTGGGATCCTTTATCTTTGTTTTAAATCATTGGGTTTAGACATTACTTCGGTGCTTCTTAATCCTTTCAAAATGGTAGCAACATACCCCTTTTGCGATTTCTTTCTATCAAAGAATCATACCGACGGTTGATTCGTGCGCGATACACTGCGTATCGAAAAAGTTTTAGCCGTTCCAACAAATTTTTTGAATTGAAAAATTGCTTGAATCGGATCCTTTCGATTTCTATATCGAAGATATCGAAGATATACTTACGAAGTTGTTCCAATTTATGAATTGGCATTAACCCTAGATCGTTGCCCCTGAGAAATTAATCAATACTTTCTACTCGAGCTCCATCATGAACTATTTACATTACAACCCAATAAAAAAAAGAAGGGCTCTAGTAGAATAGAACAAATGACGTCGAGCCAAGAGCACCTTCATTCCTATATAAAATGGTGGATGTAAGAAAAAGAATCCACACCGGATCGTGTCCTTCAAGTCGCACGTTGCTTTCTACCGCATCGTTTTAAACGAAGTTTTACCATAACATTCCTCTAATTTGGAACCAGTACGGAATTGATTCAATTATGGAATCATGAATAGTCATTGGTTCAGTCGGTACAGAGACAAAGTAATTTATATTTTTTCTTATCTACATAGATAATAAAGATTTTTCTGAAGAAATATTAGCAAGACCCCAGCTTTTTTGTATGAATGGAACGTTTTTTTATAAATATCTATTTCAAAAAAATATCTAACAGAAAAATCTAGAAATCTAAACTAAATAGATATAGAAATAACATAACTAACAGAAATCACACGAAAAAATAAATTCTATTTTACTCTGCCTCTTCAAGTGACTCAATAAGATAGACCGGCCCATTTCCAACTTCCCAAAGAGTCAACCCATAAGGAATCATTACAAATCTTGATACTTGAAAAAGTTTCCAACTTCTACATCATTATTTGAGTCAAGTTTTACAGTAAAGACTCCCTTTTATTATCATTATCATAAGAAATAAGAAAGAAAAATATCTGTTTCTTTTCGAATGGAATTGTCAATGATGTAAAGCAAAAAAGCTAAATCAAACAATAAAAAAAATATCGAAAATATATATCATTGTTAAATAAAATATTTTAGGGATGCCAATTCTTTTTCACAAAAAGGGAAACACTATTGTCACTGAAACAGGATAAGAATACATACCTATAGGTTAAGCGCTTCCTCTTTTATATGTATTTTCATTTCATATTTTTTTTTAACCTGATGAGGTTAAGTAATCTTTCTACAACTATGATCTACGGCCCATCTTAGCTTTATCTGGGTCACAAAGGGGTTCAGTTACTTTTGCATATCATTTGAACTCGATTTAGTTCAGTTTGTGAAAAACTCAGATATGCTTCCGCAAAGAATCATTCAAAATCAAAAAAGAAGGAGGAATAATATAATATTCTATGCAATATTAGACCTTGAAACAGAACCTCCTTGAACAAAAAACAAATATTAGGATACAATGGATACGCTCTGGGACGGAAGGATTCGAACCTCCGAATAGCGGGACCAAAACCCGTTGCCTTACCGCTTGGCTACGCCCCATTTCTATTTTTATTGGACACTAATACTAATAAAGAATAATATTGGTATTAAGTCTTCGTCAATTCCAGTCCAACTATCTAGAGAAACTCTTTTTTCTTTATCTTTATAGAATCTATTATAGATTCATGCTAGGATTTTGGCATGTGTATATCTAGAATTCAACTGAATTTATTGATCATTACATAGAATTCAATTAAGATATTGTATGAAAGTATGATTTCTTCTATTCTCCTTTGAGAATTGGAGGATTTTTGATTGAGCAGAAAAAAAAAAAAAGAAGGATTCTTTTGTTTACCTTACTTTCTTCATTTTTCCTTAACTCAATCAAAATGCAATTATTTCGACGAAAAAAAAAGTCTGTTATGCTTAATATTTTTAGTTTGATCTGTCTTAATTCTGCCCTTTATCCAACTAGTCTTTTCTTCGCCAAATTGCCCGAAGCCTATGCTTTTTTGAATCCAATCGTAGATGTCATGCCAGTTATACCCCTGTTCTTTTTTCTTTTAGCCTTTGTTTGGCAAGCTGCTGTAAGTTTTCGATAAGAGCTTTAATACTATCCTAGAAAATTCATGATTTATTCGAGAAAAATTATAACAATTGATAAGATCAAATAAGTCTGACAGTATGAACCTTCGATTCAAACTCTCGGATAGTCGCGAGAAATCCGGCTCGCCCTATTTCCTTTCCCCATTTTAATCCTTTTTCGGGGAAATACCTTATGAGCTTAGGGTCCCTTAGAATATCTAATTGTGGGTATGAAAGTGATTTGTGGTAATTAAATTAAAGACTCTTATTACAAATTTCAACTTCATTTGATTTGAATTTCTGAACATTCTTTTCTATTTCTATAATTCATTTCTTGGTGTCAAAATAGGATATGTGATATAAAAGTGGAGGATCTATTATCTTTTCTCGTTTTTCTTTTTCAAAAAATGATCTTGGAGGTTGTGTAATGCTTACTCTCAAACTTTTCGTTTACACAGTAGTAATATTCTTTGTTTCTCTCTTCATTTTTGGATTCCTATCCAATGATCCAGGACGTAATCCTGGACGTGAAGAATAAAATAAAAATTTAGTTTTTCTTGTTTAATTTTACAATTTTATTAATATTTTATTTTAGCTATTCCACATATTTAATTTAATTAGGAAAAAAAAATAAAAAGGGGTTTGCAAAAATTGAAATAAAAAAATAGAAAGTCATCAACGGAAACGGAAAGAGAGGGATTCGAACCCTCGGTACGAATAACTCGTACAACGGATTAGCAATCCGCCGCTTTCGTCCACTCAGCCATCTCTCCCAATTGAAAAAGATAATTACTATGTTACATTACACATCAAGTAAGGATTAAATAAAGTATTTCTTTTACATTCTTTATCGTTATTATAGAATTAGCAATTCCATTTAGATGCTCGAAAGATCCAAATAGAATAGAAAGATAAATAAAGAAGACCTTCTTGCTTTTATTTTGTTCGAAGTGCCTTTTGGGCCTGGCCCGGTCAATACCCAGCCGGGCCTTTTTTTGTTCCAATGAATTCCCGTTTTTTTGTTTATAGGCAACATACTCTAAATAGCCAATTTGGTATCTGTGTAAAAAATTCCCTTCTGGGGTTTACATATACTTATTATTTTTGTTATAATAGAATCCAGAAATTGAGAAGGATTTTTGATTTTGATTCAAAAGAATCAATTAAGTATGTATCCATTTGTATTTTCTTATGTCATTAGGGAAATCAAATTTTAGATTCAAATCCAAGAATAAGTCACGAATTTTCAGTCAACGAATAGTTAATGGTTCCCTTTTGTCATAAATTTCGGCTTTTTTAAGCGAAAATAGACATTTTATTTTTCAATAGAAAGGTGAGTGGAAGTTTTTCGGCATTGTGGGAAGATACGATACAATCAATCGAGGGGGTAGATCAAATACATTACAATAAATAAATTAAATACAATAAGAAAGGATAAAAACTTTTCTAATTTTTATACATAAATTTAGATTTAGAAAAAGGATTAAAAAAGGGATGCAAGATGCAAGTACAATAAACTAAAGTTTAGTAATCCAACCGAAAAATAAAAATTTTTTCCTATTGTGTATCGTTTTGGCGGCATGGCCGAGTGGTAAGGCGGGGGACTGCAAATCCTTTTTCCCCAGTTCAAATCCGGGTGCCGCCTCATCAACAAATGAATCTAAATCTCTTATTCTATTCTGCTGTCTTATTCTGTTCTGGGGATTTTGTAAAAGCTTGGAAATCCTTGAATCTAAAATTCAAAGAAAGATTATATTGGATGGATTTTTTTATAGTTTATAGAAAACAAAAAATGCAAAAAAATTATTTTTTTTTTAGACCCGTCGTCAAGAGTATAATATACTATCTCCCAACTCCTTCAGAGAGACAATCGGGAAAGGGTACGAATTAGATCAAATAGGAAATAAAATAAAAGTATGTAATAGATAGCAATTTTTTTTACTTTGAAGGGCAAGAAAAAGGAATGGGTCTCTTTTTTTATTACTAGATAGAATAGATGTTCCATTCCATTAGTAACATTCCCTTATAGTGTCATTGTATATTTTACTTGTATTTAGTCTTTCCCGATTAGAAATCATATAGGAATTTTTGAAATGGATTTATTTGACTGGTTCATCAATAGTGTTCGGCCAGAATCCCTTTTTGACTCTGGACCATTCATTCTACTATTATTAGTGAGCAATAATGGAATAATTCTATCATAGAGATAAGGGATATAATTCACATGGATATAGTAAATCTCGCTTGGGCTGCTTTAATGGTAGTCTTTACATTTTCCCTTTCACTCGTAGTATGGGGAAGAAGTGGACTTTAGAAGCACTCCTAATTTAGTTAACGGTATCAATTGTTTTATAGATCGTTCTGCAACGCATTTTTTATTTAAATTGAAATAATTTTCAATTTAAATAAAAAGATCCTCATTTCAAAATTCCCTTGGATTCTAGTGGAGAAATGTATTCTATAACAGTAAAACGATTTTTTCAGATTCATCGGAATAAATAGATGTATCAAAGAAATAGAATCGGGTCCTACGTCAATTCCATATATGGATTAATAACTACATAGATTGAAGATAGAAGCTAATATAGTATACCAACTTTATTAGAAAGTCAAGTACAATTTTATTTTATACATTACTATAACACTAATAGAGAGTATGATAAGAAAAAAATTTATTTCTTACCATACTCTCGGATCTCATAGAATACCGCCGATTATAGCCCGTTGATTTCATTTAATAGAATACTTTTCTTTTGATTTCTTCAAATATGGATAAGAATTCAGAAGTCAAGTTTCATTCAAAGTAATTAATTGTTTTGACTGACTGTTTTTACGTAAATTATAAGTAGAAAGGCAGTAGGAACTAAAATGAACAGTGCAGTAGCAATAAATGCAAGAATATTTACTTCCATAATCTCATCGTTTTTTTATTTCACAATAACTCGGGATTTAATCCCATAGAGATGATAAATCTTTCACCTGTCAATTCAATGAATGCATTACCTATCGATGATCTTGAATCGGATCAATATCATATCATGAATAACAATATCTGAGCTATTAAATTAATTCGTCGTCGAGAATTGAATAGTATAACATACGAAGATCCTTTATCCATACCAAATCCAATCTTGGATTCCCGGACCGAGCAAAAATTCCTTTTTTATCCTTCTTTTCTGTTCTTTTTTTGTATGTAGTCAAACGAAGTATCATCTAACGACCCATCTGTTTCCATTAAAAACCCAAAAAGAGAGGAATTAGGTTCTAAATTTTAATGATCCAATTTTCTTTGGAAGACAAAGAAGTATGAGAAAGATGAGGCGCGGGATAAAAGATGGAATATTCTATCAACTTCACTATTTTAGTTATTTTCATTTTAGTTTAGGGTTTATTCTTTCTTTGACAGAATCCTGAAAAAAAAAAGAGAGGAAACCTCTTCGGGATTCAATTATGCTCTCTGTCCCCTCTTTCACAGAAAATGGAGAGGCGAATTGATATACTTATTGGATCCGTCGGGACTGACGGGGCTCGAACCCGCAACGTCCGCCTTGACAGGGCGGTGCTCTAGCCTATTGAACTACAATCCCAGGGAAATAAGAAGAGATCTAGCAGAAAATTTGAATTCTTTTTTATTCTCTTGTATCAGGTAAGGTATTTCTTAAGAACAAGAGAGTTCTACTGTCTGATAGTAGATTGGCAAATTGTTGGGCCGAGCTGGATTTGAACCAGCGTAGACATATTGTCAACGAATTTACAGTCCGCCCCCATTAACCACTCGGGCATCGACCCAACGCCTAAATTTTTTAGACGTTCCATAATAAACTTCCTTTCGTCTACCAGGCAGACTTGACAAATACGGCTACGGATCATTTGATAGAAAATACCACTCCTATAGTCTTGAGTCTTGGTACACCCCCAGAGGGACTTGAACCCTCGTTTTCTCCGTGAAAGAGAGAGGTCGTAACCACTGGACCATAGGGGCCTACGGCCGCCTTCATAAATCAACTAGAAATAAAAGGTCCCGAGGGCCGGCCAAATCAAAAAGCACTAGAATATGGGTAATAAGACAAATACCATAGGTAATAAGAAAAATACCTTGAGGTAATAAAAAAATAGAATAGGAAAAACATAATAGGTAATAAGGCCTAGTAGGGTTACCTTATTAACTTTAACTTAATATAACTCAGGCCGAGATCCGTCTTTAGTAGATCCATAGTATATAAATCAAACGGAAAAACTCCTTAAGTATTCTGGGGGTTAGTTAATGGTAATCAAATCAAACTTTACCATTAAACTATATAACCTTGAAACTTTATTTCATTGAAACTTTATTTCATTGGTCTTTCTCATCTTTATCTCTCTGATTCACAAAGGGTTATGCGTTGGATCCATGATCCTTCACTCTGCAGTAGATTCAAGATGGTTTACCAAAATAGGATTTGGTCGGTCAAATTATATTGACCCCTAAGTCATACTGTCAATTGACAACACGACAGGACAGGAGGGTAATAAAAGAACGGAGAAGACATAGATATAAAATAAATAAATTAGATAGATATATCTGCGTTAATAATAATAAATATTCATATCATATAGTTTTCTGGTATTCAATATTCAAGTAGATTAGAATATCAATCAAGTAGATTAGAATATCAATATCAATACCGTTATATTATACTATAAAAATAAAGAAATATAAAATAAATAATATTCTAAAAAAATCCCAAAGCATA